ATAGTGCTTTTTCAAATCTCTCAAAATGTAATCTGTTCCAAACATATATGCCATGGTTCCTTACTTCGACAGGGTGCAAATATCTCAATTTCACCCTTTTAGATACTCTTTCAGACCCATTGCCGATACTGAGTAGTAGTCAAAAATTTGTATCCATTTTTCATGATATGATGCATGGATCAGATATATCACGGCCAATTCCTCAGAAGATTCTTTCACAATGGACTCTGATAAGTGAGATTTCGAGTCAATGTTTACAGAATCTTCTTCTGTCCGAAGAAATGATTCATCGAAATAATGAGTCACCCGTTCCATTGATATGGGCACATCCGAGATCAACAAATGCTCGGGAGTTCCTCTATTCCATCTTTTTCCTTCTTCTTGTTGCTGGATATCTCGTTCGTATACATCTTCTCTTTGTTTCCCGAGCCTATAGTGAGTTACAGACAGAGTTAGAAAGGATCAAATCTTTGATGATTCCATCATACATGATGGAATTTCAAAAACTTCTGGATAGGTATCCTACATCTGAACTGAATACTTTCTGGTTAAAGAATCTCTTTCTAGTTGTTCTGGAACAATTAGGAGATTCTCTGGAAGAAATACGGGGTTCTGCTTCTGGTGCCAACATGCTATTGGGTTGTGGTCCCGCTTATGGGGTCAAATCACTACGTTCTAAGAAGAAATATTGGAAGATCAACCTCATCGATCTTGTAAGTATCATGCCAAATCCCATCAATCGAATCATCTTTTCGATAAATACGAGACATCTAAGTCGTACAAGTAAAGAGATCTATTCATTGATAAGAAAAAGAAAAAACGTGAACGGTGATTGGATTGATGAGAAAATAGAATTCTGGGTAGCGAACAGTTATTCGATTGATGATGAAGAAAGAGAATTCTTGGTTCAGTTCTCCACCTTAACGACAGAAAAAAGGATTGATCAAATTCTATTGAGTCTGACTCATAGTGATCATTTATCAAAGAATGACTCTGGTTATCAAATGATTGAACAACCGGGATCGATTTCCTTACGATACTTAGTTGACATTCATCAAAAGGATCTAATGAATTATGAGTTCAATAGATCCTGTTTAGCAGAAAGACGGATATTCCTTGCTCATTATCAGACAATCACTTATTCACAAACCTCGTGTGGGGCTAATAGTTTTCATTCCCCATCTCCTCATGGAAAACCCTTTTCGCTCCGCTTAGCCCTATCCCCTTCTAGAGGTATTTTAGTGATAGGTTCTATAGGAACTGGGCGATCCTGTTTGGTCAAATACCTAGCGACAAACTCCTATGTTCCTTTCATTACGGTATTTCCGAACAAGTTCCTGGATGACAAGCCTAAAGGTTATCTTATTGATGATATCGATATTGATGATAGTGACGATATTTATGATAGTGATGATGACCTTTATCTTGATATTGATAAGGAGCTGCTAACTATGACGAATGTGCTAACTATGCATATGACGCCGAAAATAGACCGATTTGATATCACCCTTCGATTCGAATTAGCAAAAGCAATGTCTCCTTGCATAATATGGATTCCAAACATTCACGATCTGCATGTGAATGAGTCGAATTACTTATCCCTCGGTCTATTAGAGAACTATCTCTCCAGGGATTGTGAAAGATGTTCCACTGGAAAGATTCTTGTTATTGCTTCGACTCATATTCCCCAAAAAGTGGATCCCGCTCTAATAGCTCCGAATAAATTAAATACATGCATTAAGATACGAAGGCTTCTTCTTCCACAACAACGAAAGCACTTTTTCATTCTTTCATATACTAGGGGATTTCACTTGGAAAAGAAGATGTTCCATACTAATGGATTCGGGTCCATAACCATGGGTTCCAATGCGCGAGATCCTGTAGCACTTATCAATGAGGCCCTATCAATTAGTATTACACAGAAGAAATCCATTATAGAAACTAATACAATTAGATCAGCTCTTCATAGAAAAACTTGGGATTTTCGATCCCAGATAAGATCGTTTCAGGATCATGGGATCCTTTTCTATCAGATAGGAAGGGCTGTTACACAAAATGTACTTCTAAGTAATTGCCCCATAGATCCTATATCTATCTATATGAAGAAGAAATCATGTAAGGGAGGGGATTCTTATTTGTACAAATGGTACTTCGAACTTGGAACGAGCATGAAGAAATTAACGATACTTCTTTATCTTTTGAGTTGTTCTGCCGGATTGGTCGCTCAAGATCTTTGGTCTTCATCCAGACACGATGAAAAAAATTGGATCACTTCTTATGGATTCGTTGAGAATGATTCTGATCTAGTTCATGGCCTATTACTATTATTACTATTAGAAGTAGAAGGCGCTCTGGCTCTGGCGGGATCCTCACGGACAGAAAAATATTGCAGTCAGTTTGATAATAATCGAGTGACATTACTTCTTCGGTCCGAACCAAGGAATCAGTTAGATATGATGCAAAATGGATCTTGTTCTATCGTTGATCAGAGATTTATATA